TAGCTGATCTTATTACTACGGAATCGGCTTGAACAAAGATAACTTGACCCGATTTTAGGTGTGGTCCATTTTTGGCTATACACACATTTTCACAAATAAACTGTCCAAGGCTAATTATTGTAGACATCTCTTCACAATAATTGTGACGGAGAAAATACCAATTCAAATTGAATGGATTGAAAATAATGTTACTGCATGGGTGGGGATTATAAAATTTCCCGCTTTCATCCATTGAATAATATTTAATTACTTGAAAAGTCCGTTTTAAATTGTCAAGTTGCAAATAGTTAGTTAACAAGATTTGATTATGAGTTATTAAGTGAGAAAATAAATAAAAATTATCAATTGGGGGGGCTGCTCCTAAAGGGCCAAACGAATTCCTAATTGGAATTGGGGGATCCTTTTGATGAATTGATTCTTTTATTCCATTGTGATATTTTAGATCGTCGAATGGACCCATTCGAGAACAGTTGGATGATAACAAAATTATCAATGGTTGGAATTCCTTATTTCTATTCAACAACGTATGAATAGTTCCTTGATTGGGGTTAAGGAATTGTGGAATTCTTGCCTTTGAATAGGAATATATGGAGGAAAATGGATTGATATTGGTGTAATCTGATCCATTAGCAGAGAGCAATCCTGAACCTGAGGGATCATTCCTTTTTCCGATATAGGAAATAGGGGATTTCGCCAAGTCGATTCTTAGGAAATGTCGAATCAAACCATTTATCCTTATTTCAACAAAAGAAGCCCGGGCTTCTTCGCCAGAAAAACTTTTTTTGTCTTGGTCCCAATTCAATACTAAACAAGTCCGAACTAATTGAATAGTTGTGTCATAAATTCCTCGAATAGGTTTGCCGTTTCCATAAAGAAGATAATCAATAACTCGAAGTTGCACAATATCCCCTTCCTGCAACATATCGGGGGGGAAAAGTGTTGATAAATTTAGACCGCCCGTTATTTCATATGTGACGACAGGTCGAACCAAAACAAAATTCTTTTTTTTGCTAGGTGTAATCCGTTGAACATAGATCCAATTTTTCAATTTTTGAAATTCCTTGGAATTTCCTTTTCCCCCTCCTGGGGGTATCAAAACGCCGCTATGCCGGGATATCGTATCTATTTCTCCAGGAAAATGGATATCTCCAGAAAATATTTTAAGTTCAATTCTTTTTTTTTTTCTCTCCACCCGGACCAACCCACCTACCCGGCTTCTTAGATTTAAAGTGATTTGTGTATCTACCCCAATGATACTATTGTTCCGTACCATTAGGGAAGAAGATCCAGGTAAGATATGAACTTCCTCGGGAATGAAAAAAAATCGATCTACTTTCATTTGGTATTTTGGCCTAAATTCCTTGACTCCTCGATACTCAATCGAATCTTCCTTTTTAAAGATTGAATGCATTTCTATAGTCCCATATTTAGTAATTCCCGAACTCTTTCTTATATACCGAGGATCATCGAAATAAGAAAGAATACTATTTCTACGGAAAATACCATTTATGGGAATTTCAATCGAGATACCCGAAGGGGACATTAGTCCGTTCTCGCACGATTCGAGTGGAATAAGAAATCTATTTCTTCGCCTCTTTGACAATAAATCTGAATTATCGCGGAGAATGGACGAATATATGAGATTACAATGAGTAGTCCATATGACTTGATTAAGGTGTGAATAATCAGGAATGCTATCTTTTCCATAAAAATCCGAACTAAAGAATTTGTGTCTCTTAGTTGCCGAGAGGTTAGAAGTATATCTTTGCTTGACAGAAAGAGAATGTGTGCTCGTTTGATCTTGATCCTTGTGAAGCGAAGGGGAGACTAGACTGGATCCGCACGGCCCTCCTAATAATATCCATAAATGACTTGTTTTTGGTAATAGATGCACATTACCATATGTAAATTCAGGTGCATGATCGACATCGGTACTCCAGTGCATTTCCCCGTCTGAGTCGGAATAAATATATTTTCGAACCTTCTCTTTAAAATTCAAAGTGGACGTTCCCGCGCGAATCTCAGCAATCACTTGCTCTGATTCTACATATTGATCATTTTGAACTAAAAGAAAACTTTTGGGTGGAATATTCACATTATGTATAATATCTTCACTCTCAATAGTTACATACAAGTCTATAGAACATAGAAAGGCAGGATGTCCATGACGTGTACGTGTCGGATGAACCAAATCTTCATTAAATTTTATTTTTCCATTAGAGGGCGCTCTCACATGTTCTGCAGTACCTCCCGTGAATACTCCGCCGGTATGAAAAGTTCTTAATGTTAATTGAGTACCCGGCTCTCCAATCGATTGACCTGCAATAATACCTACAGCCTCCCCCAACTCAACCAGGTCGCCATGAGTGGGACTCCGCCCATAGCATAATCGACAGATCCAAGATGTACTCCTACAGGTAAAGGGAGTTCGAATAGATATTGGTTGTACTCGAAAGGTTATGAATCGATTTACAAGTTCAATCCCGATGTCTTGATTTCT